AGTAGCAGGATCACTATAACTGACTCCATTGAGTTCACCGCCATAGAACTCAACAGTTACACCGACCTGTTCAACACTATACTTCGATTCTGCTCTTCGAAAAGGAACATCGGCTCTAACAATTCCGTCTCCGTCTACCAAAACAACCGGAAATGTTTCAAAAAAAGTCGGCATACGGCGTACAAAAAGTTCGCGCCCTTCTTTATCTCTAAAAATAGGGTGTCCTAACCACCCAACAGCTATTCCATCCCCGTTGTCCATGGAACCCGCTCGGAATAATCCACCTTTTGCGGGATTATTACCGATGTAATCATAAAAAGCTAATTTTTCAGGAATTTTAGACCAAGCTTCTGATAAACTTTGATTTTCGGCTAGCCCGGCACCAACTCTTCGATATATTTCTTGCTGGAAGTATCCCTGATCCCATTGATAACGAGTGGGCCCAAATAATTCAATCGGGGTAGTTGCTGAACCATACCACATAGTTCCAGCAACAACAAAAGCTGCAAAAAAGACAGCAGCGATACTACTCGAAAGGACGGTTTCAATATTTCCCATACGTAATCCTTTGTATAGACGTTGGGGTGGACGAACACTAAGATGGAATAGGCCCGCTAATATGCCCAATGTACCTGCTGCAATATGATGAGAGGCTATTCCGCCCGGAACAAAAGGATCAAACCCTTCGACACCCCACGCAGGATTTACAGCTTGTACCCTTCCGGTTAATCCATAAGGATCGGATACCCATATTCCCGGACCATACAATCCTGTTACATGAAATGCGCCAAAACCAAAGCAACCCAACCCTGAGAGAAATAAATGAATTCCAAAAATCTTCGGCAAATCCAAAGAAGGTTTTCCTGTACGTTCATCACAAAATATTTCTAGATCCCAATATACCCAATGCCAAATAGCTGCTAAGAAGCACAATCCAGAAAACACAATATGTGCTCCGGCCACACCTTCGTAACTCCAAATACCCGGATTCGTTATAGTCCCTCCTGTGATACTCCAACCCCCCCATGAGTTGGTTATTCCTAAACGAGTCATGAAGGGTATAACGAACATACCTTGTCTCCACATTGGATCAAGAACAGGATCGGAGGGATCAAAAACTGCTAATTCGTATAGGGCCATTGAACCGGCCCAACCAGCAACTAGAGCTGTATGCATTATATGAACAGAAAGCAAACGACCGGGATCATTCAATACAACGGTATGAACACGATACCAAGGCAAACCCATGGAAATACCCCTTTATCAACGAAAAATAGACACTATGTAACTTTATTGCACTGAAAAAAACTATGCTATGGACCTCCCCTTTTGAGGGGATTATCTTGGCGAAAGGATTAATATTTGGTCTATTCTTTTAGTAATAATGGAACAATTCTATTCTATTCGTAGGAACAAAAAGAAGCAGATCTATTCTATACTCGATAAGTACCAATACGCAATGGTGGATGGGAATTGATCTTATTTTATAATAATGAATGTATACATATTTGTTCATCATTCAAAAGACTTATTCGCAAGAATTTTCCTTTATTCATTCATTTTGTCTTCCTTTTTTATGAACTTATTCAATATATGTCTATGTATAAAATATGCTAAAAGATAAAATCTGATAAAGGCCCATCTTATTTATTAAGACAATAAACCTGTTGTTACGCTTCCACATCAAAGTGAGCTATAGTACTTAATTATTTTTTCTTTGCTTTAATGCCTATTGGTGTTCCAAAAGTACCTTTTCGAAATCCTGGAGAGGAAGATGCATCGTGGGTTGACGTATAGTGCGACTTGTCAGATATATTGGGTCATATGGTATTTCCCCGTTCTCTCCCCCGATCGAGATATCCTCTCTTCGCCCAAGACGGATTGATTGAATTATCAAAAATTTGGAGCGTGAAGTGCAATTAGATCTATTTTTTGGGGGGGGTATCCAGATTAATATTATCAATTAGAATAATTTATGGTTTTCTTGGTTGTACTAAAAAAATGAAGTATCCAGGCTCCGCTTAGAAAAAACTCAATTTGTAATCTATCTATTCTATGATTACTACTTGTATCATATTCTATTTATAAATTATAAATAGCATTGATATAAAACTTTTAATCAATCGAGTAATATGATGAATACGTTGGTTGAATATTTGGTTAAAAGCATGAAATAAATTGAAAAAAAAAAGAAGTCGTAGCAAAAAGACATGCTATTGGGGCATTTGTCCTATATGTGCAAATCCAAATCGGGCAGATCTTTACTCGGAGTAGAGCATAAACCTAAAAGAATTGAAGAAGACCATTCGGGAACAAGAAAATGACATCGCAATTTAAATTTGATCTCGATGAAACAATACATCAATGAAAAGTTAGTTCGATAAATTAAAAATTTAATGAATTGGTTTTTTATTTATTGAAATTTATAGTATAGATAAACGACCGCGGGCCAAAGGACAAAACTCACCTTTCTTGAAAAATGGAAGGGAAGAAAAAGCCCCTTCATTAGAAGTTAGAAAGAGTCCTCTAAAGAAGGATAGAATCTAAACATTGATTCTTTTTTTCGCTATTTTTTTTGAACCGTATGCATCAAAAGGTGCCCGTACGGTTCTTAAGGGATACAATTTTATCCTAATCAACCGACTTTATCGAGAAAGATTACTTTTTTTAGGCCAAGAGGTTGATAGCCAGATCTCGAATCAACTTATTGGTCTTATGGTATATCTCAGTATAGAGGATGATACCAAAGATCTGTATTTATTTATAAACTCTCCCGGTGGATGGGTAATACCCGGAGTAGCTATTTATGATACTATGCAATTTGTGCGAACAAATGTACAGACAATATGCATGGGATTAGCCGCTTCAATGGGATCTTTTATTCTGGTCGGAGGAGAAATTACCAAACGTCTAGCATTCCCTCACGCTCGGCGCCAATGAGTTTTTTTTTTGAGACAAAAAAGAAAACTATGCCTTCGCCATATAAAATATGAATATTAAGTAATAATAGCATGGCACTTTGAATTCGATATGAGAATTTTTTTTCTTGTTTTTTTTTTTCTAAACCATTAGATTATGTATCGAAAGAGTAGTATGAGATAAAAGGCATTTCCGATTTTAGCTGATTTATCGGAGGCCTCTTTCAGCGTCACAAACTTTTTTGTTTTCACGACGGAAGGCTCTTAACAATATTTCCGTTATGAAAGACTAGGAAATATTTATTTATATTTTTTTTATAATTTAACTAGGAAAAAAAAAAAGAAACTTTGGGATTGCTGAATAACAAACGAAATAATAAAGCAACGGAACCATCATAGTATTTTTAAATTACAAAAAAAAAAGGAAGGGTGGTTATTGGATCATTTACTGCTCTGGGTCTGATAGATCCTCTATTTTCTATTCCTTCGATGGAAGGTAAAAATGAATTCCATTGTGGAGCCGTATGCAATGCACAAAGGATGCCTGTACGGTTGTTAATCCTATCTTTTTTCTTATTATCTTTGACTCATCACGATCATGCGAGATAGAGAAAACCTTTTATTAAATCATCAGGGTAATGATCCATCAACCTGCTAGTTCTTTTTATGAGGCACAAACGGGAGAATTTATCCTGGAAGCGGAAGAACTACTGAAGCTGCGCGAAACCATCACAAGGGTTTATGTACAAAGAACAGGCAAACCCTTATGGGTTGTATCCGAAGACATGGAAAGGGATGTTTTTATGTCAGCAACAGAAGCCCAAGCTCATGGAATTGTTGATCTTGTAGCGGTTGAATAAAAAATAGCAGGGATTTCACGCAAAAATCCGAAATTTTATATTTTATCTTCTTACCGGGGGTTAATATAATATTTTCTATTACTATTAATACTATTAATATAGAATATAGAAGTAATTCATAATCATCCGGTTAGGATTGATCTAAACCAACTCATTATGTATACAATTCAACATGCCAACTATTAAACAACTTATTAGAAACACAAGACAGCCAATCAGAAATGTCACCAAATCACCCGCCCTTGGGGGATGCCCTCAGCGTCGAGGAACATGTACTAGGGTGTATGTGCGACTCGTTCAGACCATGGACCGGGACAAAAGAAAGTACAAAATTTTTCCCGTATCAGTGATCAGTACCAGTGAATAGGATAGAATGAATGGAAGAACTCCGTTCACTACCTAAAAACTAAAAATAAATAAAAAAGATTTAGTATATCCTTTTATTGTGTATCAAATTTATGGTTTCTATTGGTGCAAATCCAATCACTTCAATTTTAGATGAGAAAGAATTCCCCATTGGTAACAAATGCTTATCCATTAAGCAGAGGAAATCCTATTTAACAGAAAGATTATGGCCTTATTCTTCCAAGAACGGACTAAGAGGGTCAGCTACCCAACTAATCTTCATAATTAAATACCGTTACTGTATAGGTGGATCTCGTTGTGAAAGACCGATTACTAGTTAATTCATGGGTAGAGCCAAAGAGGGTGAACTGTACAAGTTAACAATAACATTGATGAAATAAAAGAAGGAGCTCCGGTGTATAGAGAGGACCTCACCGTTTAAGAAGTAACCATAGAAACGAAGGAACCCACTATTTCTTTATCCATTTCTATTTTTATTTATTTACTCTATGTTTGTTTTTTTTTTTTTGATACTTAGTATCAATACAATTTCGTATTTTAAGGTGACTAGAACAAAAAAAGAAATCGTGGTCGGGAAGGTTATAGTAGCAAAAGCCATTGGAATTTTTATTTTATACATTGGAAAAATCCGTTTTGTTATTAATAGACTAGGAAAGGAGAAAGGAATAACTGAAAGAAAGGAAATCAATTAGTTATTCATCAAAGTTTCATTTATTCAATGACTAGAATTAAACGAGGATATATAGCTCGGAGACGTAGAACAAAAATTCGTTTATTTGCATCAAGCTTTCGAGGGGCTCATTCAATACTTACTCGAACTATTACTCAACAGAAAATAAGAGCTTTGGCTTCAGCTTATCGGGATAGAGGTAGGCAAAAAAGAAATTTTCGACATTTGTGGATCGCTCGAATAAATGCAGTAATTCGATATAATAAGGTATACTACAGTTATAGTAGATTCATACACAATATGTACAAGGGTCAGTTGCTTCTTAATCGTAAAATACTTGCCCAAATCGCTATATTAAATAGGAATTGTCTTTATATGATTTCCAATGAGATTATAAAATAAGAAGATTGGAAAGAATCCAGCGGAATGCTTAAAATGGAGTTCTCTGGAGAATGAACTCCGAGAAGGTAGAGTAGAAATTAGTATGATAAAATATGATAATATGATAAAGTAGTCAAAATGAGCAAATATGTTCAATAAAAAAAAGATTTATTATTCTTCCCCTATTCGTTTTTTTCTTACGCCACGACAAAAAAATCCAGATTTTCGGATTTTTCGAACAAAGCATCAATCTGCGGTTGAGTTTAGATTATAATTTAAATTCAATTGAAGAGTAAGCCTATTTATTCCTGGTTCTAAGACCACTAGTTCTAGCGGTCGACTCGCTTCTTTCAAATTGTTTCTCATTATTAAGAAAAGGTAACAAAGATAAAATACGAGCTTGTTTTATAGCAATAGTAATTAAGCGTTGCTGTTTTAAGGTCAATCTATTTACCCGTCTAGATAATATTTTTCCTTGTTCACTAATAAATCGACTAATTAAACTCATGTTTCTATAATCAATTCGATCCCCCGATTGAATCGGGGGCAAACGCCTACGAAAAGATCGTTTGGATTTAAGAAGGAGTCGCTTGGATTTATCCATGGTTTGTTTATTCCTTATCCCGAAAATCCTATTTCGATCGGATCTAAAATGATTTAGAATTAAGAAATAGGATTTGGTTTGTTTATATTTAAATCTAAAATATGTCTAATATATGTAATTTTTCATCTTCCTTGGATTGGAAAAGGGTGACACACAGACGATCGGTTCGATCTATTTCTTTATCTCCCCATGAATCGTATGTTTGTAACAACGGGGACAGAATTTTCTCAATTCCAACCGACTAGGCGTATTGTGTCTATTCTTTTGAGTAATATATCTGGAAACCCCCATTGATTCCTTATTAACACCGTTTCGAACACAACGAGTACATTCCAAAATAACTGTTACTCGGGCATCTTTACCCTTGGCCATGAACCTCCCTTGGATTTTTGATTCACGCAACTCTTCCATTTTCCGATCCAAAATGAAGAAAAGAAGAAAGAAAAAAAGATAAGTTGGTAACTCGAAATAAAATTATGAAAGATTTCGTTGCAATCAAATATAGTAATACAATGATTTCTAAATTTAGAATCGCAGTACAGTTTTTCATTTAAGTATCTTGTATGATATTGTTGCCCTAGCCATCACATTTTCATTTCCGTTCCGTTCTCACTCTTTTATTAATTCAATTGGACCCCGGCGCCGAGTCCGAGTTTGACTGAGGTTGAATACACTTTTATTGTTTCTCTTTTCTAACTTATTCTAAGTCTAAAAACTCTAAAAAAAAAGAAGGGGAAGGGGATTAGTCACAGATATTTGATTGTTTTTCTAATCTTCTTCACCCCTTCCCAAGTCAATAACTAGAATTAAAAAAATGGGAATACCAACGCATCTGGGAATAAACGATTGATCTCTATTAATAGACCCGCTAAAGACCCGAACCATATCGTACTTACTACCGGTGCCACGGAGAGATATGTTTTTAGATCTCGCATTTAAAACCCTCCTACTTTATAGTAATTTGTAATACATAATGGTATTACATACCATCAAATGTATATATAGTTAATAACCGCTTGTATTGTCCGCGGAATTCCTAATTCAAATTGAAATGTACAACAGTTCAATTCGGTAGATATTCCCTTTTTTATTATAAAAAAAATATGTCGCTTTCCGCCCCCACAAATATTCTTTTTTCTTTACGGCGGATTTCATATTTATTATTTCATACGTATATAAGTCTTTTTATTATATTTTATATATGTTATATGATATGAGACAAAAAAGAAGAAATGGCAAGATAATTTGTGTATACCAATGGACGAAATAAAAAAAAAATGTGGAAAACAAGACAGGGATTCTCTACAATGACACTGTAGACCAATTGAAAGGGATGTAGCGCAGCTTGGTAGCGCGTTTGTTTTGGGTACAAAATGTCACGGGTTCAAATCCTGTCATCCCTACCTATTACTTATCGTCTGAACAGTAACGAGGAATCAATTGAGATCCATAAAAATTGAACATACATATACCGAATCAATCTTTTTTTTTATTTAATTTTCTGATATTCTATATGATAATATATTTATGCAAGATATATTAGGGTTGCATTTAGTTTGATAATAAAACGCTCTTAGTTCAGTTCGGTAGAACGTGGGTCTCCAAAACCCGATGTCGTAGGTTCAAGTCCTACAGAGCGTGATTCGATTCTTGTTATTGTTAGATCGAAAATTATACTGAAATAATTCAACATAAATAAAA